TCCACGATCGAACTACCAGAATGGTCTAAAAACCCGAGTCTTAAGTCATTTTTTTTTTTAGAACTTTATAGGTTCTAGTTCCTACGAACCTAATTCATGAAAATTCCATCCAGTAAAACGGAAGAATTATAAATTTCCAAAATAATAGATAGGAATATTGCAAATAGAACCATTGTGACCCCCATAAGTGGTGTAGTCCCCCAGCCCGGAGCTACTTTACCATATTCCGAATTCAATGGTTTCAACAAACTCCCCGCATTAGTTCGTCTTGGGGCAGATCTAGAACTACCCTCAACGGTTTGTGTAGCCATACCCTAAATCCTATTTAATTTTTGCTTAAGATCTGTTGACTTTGTATACCATTTCGTTGTAGTTGTAAATAAACGATCTTATCGTAGATCAATTGTGATCTTAAAATTATCTCGAAATGGAAACAGCAACTCTAGTCGCCATCTTCATATCTGGTTTACTTGTAAGCTTTACTGGGTACGCTTTATATACCGCTTTTGGGCAACCCTCTCAACAATTAAGAGATCCATTCGAAGAACATGGAGACTAGTTGAAGTAATGAGCCTCCCTTATTGGGAGGCTCATTACTTCAATTGATATAATGAAAAATCATTTCATTTTTTAGTCGGAACCTTAGGCGGTTCTCGAAAAAAGATAGCGAAAAAAATGATCCCTAAAGTCGAGACTAAAAGGAATGTATAAACCAATGCTTCCATAGATTCGATCGTGGTTTACAAGTATAGCTTCCGCACCTATTTATTTGGGATCATTTACCATATAAAAAAAAGAATCAACGAAAAGATCGTGATTAAAGCCAATATTTTTCTGATAACTATGTAAAAAAAAAATAGAGGCTCAAGATATTGGAGTAGTCTTGTCTTAGACTACTTGTCTCCTTGTAGTTGGATCTCCAAGTTTTTGGAATGCCCCAAATTCCACTTGAGCATCCAAATCTGGATCAATACCAGCAAAAACATCTCTGAACAAGGTTCTAGCGCCATGCCAAATGTGTCCGAAAAAGAAGAGCAAAGCAAACGTAGCGTGCCCAAAAGTGAACCAACCCCTCGGACTGCTACGAAAAACACCATCGGATTTCAAAGTAGCCCGGTCTAATTCAAAAATTTCGCCTAATTGGGCACGTCTAGCATATTTTTTCACAGTAGCAGGATCGCTATAACTGACTCCATTGAGTTCTCCACCATAGAACTCAACAGTTACACCTACCTGTTCGACACTATACTTTGATTCTGCCCTTCTAAAAGGAACATCAGCTCTCACAATCCCGTCTCCATCTACCAAAACTACCGGGAATGTTTCGAAAAAAGTAGGCATACGACGTACAAAAAGCTCGCGACCTTCTTTATCTCTAAAGATAGGGTGCCCTAACCATCCAACAGCTATTCCATCCCCGTTGTCCATTGAGCCTGCTCTGAATAATCCCCCCTTTGCCGGATTATTACCAATGTAATCATAAAAAGCTAATTTTTCGGGAATTTTAGACCAAGCTTCCGATAAACTAAGATTTCCGGCTAGTCCAGCCCCAACTCTTCGATATATTTCTTGCTGAAAGTATCCCTGATCCCACTGATAACGAGTGGGACCAAATAATTCGATGGGGGTAGTTGCTGAGCCATACCACATAGTTCCAGCAACTACGAAAGCTGCAAAAAAAACAGCAGCAATACTACTGGAAAGTACTGTTTCAATATTGCCCATACGTAATCCTTTGTATAGACGTTGGGGCGGACGGACACTAAGATGGAATAGGCCCGCTAATATACCCAATGTACCCGCTGCAATATGATGAGAGGCTATTCCTCCCGGAACAAAAGGATCAAAACCCTCCGCACCCCACGTTGGATTTACAGATTGTACTTTTCCGGTTAGCCCATAAGGATCGGACACCCATATTCCAGGGCCATACAAGCCTGTTACATGAAATGCGCCAAAACCGAAGCAAGCCAACCCTGAGAGAAATAAATGAATTCCAAAGATCTTGGGCAAATCCAAAGAAGGTTTTCCCGTACGTTCATCAGAAAATATTTCTAGATCCCAATACACCCAATGCCAGATAGCTGCCAAGAAGCACAAGCCAGAAAACAGAATATGTGCCCCCGCCACACCTTCATAGCTCCAAATACCCGGATTCGTTATAGTTCCTCCTGAAATAGTCCAACCACCCCATGAATTTGTTATTCCTAAACGAGTCATGAAGGGTATAACGAACATACCTTGTCTCCACATTGGATCGAGAACGGGGTCAGAGGGATCAAAAACCGCTAATTCATATAGAGCCATAGAACCGGCCCAGCCAGAAACTAGAGCTGTATGCATTATATGGACAGCAAGCAATCGACCGGGATCATTCAATACAACAGTATGAACACGATACCAAGGCAAACCCATGGAAATACCCCATAAATAGACACTATGTAACTTTATCGCATTGGAAAAGAGTATAATCTTTTCAGTAGATTCTATATGAGAAAGAGTTAATATTTATTCCGTTCCATTGAAAATAATAGAACATTTCTGTTCGTAAGAACAAAGAGAAACAGATTTATTCTATACCCGATAAGTACCAATACGCAATGGGGATTGATCCCATTTTTGGAAACGAATGCATAGATACTTGTTTATCATTCACATGATTGACCCATTCGATCAAATTTGTTCTTTATTCATTCTGTCTTATTCTATAGAACCTTAAAATCTATGTATAAAAAAGAATAAAAAGAAAAAAATTATGAAGACAATAAACCTGTTGTTACGTTTCTATATTAAAGTGAAGTATAGTACTTAAATTTTTCTTGAATTTAATGCCCATTGGTGTTCCAAAAGTACCTTTTCGGAGTCCTGGAGAGGAAGATGCGGTTTGGGTTGACGTATAGTGCGACTTGTCAGACATATTTGGTCATATGGGATTTACCCGTTTTCTCCCCCGATCGAGATATCCTCTGTTTCACCCAATAAATATTGATTGAACCATCAATCATTCGGAGCGTGAAGTGCAATTAGATCAATTTATATTGGGGATCAATATTTTCAATTAGAGAAGAATTTATGGTTGACTTGGACTGATAAAAAAGTATCCAGGCTCCGCTCAGAAAATACCAAATGGGTAATATATGTACGATTGCTGCTTGTATCATAAACATTCCTTATGTTTACTATAGGAATGATCTCAAACTAACTGCCAATCAACGGAATAATAGTATTATGAATACATCGAATAATTGGGAGAAAAGCACGAAACTAAAAAAAAAGAAGTCATAGCAAAAAGAAGTGGTACTGAGATCATTTGTCCTATATGTGCAAATAGAATTATGACGGATCTTTACCCGGAGTAGAACATGAACCTAAAAGAATTGAAAGGTCCCACCCAGGAACAAGAAAATTACATCGTGATTTTAATCTCGATGAAACAATACATCAATGGGGGTTAGTTCAATAAGTTCAGTAATTTTTTTTTTAGTAAAAGGGGCCTCATTTTTTTATAGAAAAGCCCTTCATTAGAAAAACAAAAACCTGTTACAAAAAAAGAAATAAGGCTGGAATCGTCACATTGATTCTTTTTTTTTTTTTGAACCGTATGCATCCAAAGGTGCACGTACGGTTACTAAAGGATACAATTTTGTCCTAATCAACCGACTTTATCGAGAAAGATTACTTTTTTTAGGACAAGAAGTTGATAGCGAGATATCGAATCAACTGGTTGGTCTCATGGTATATCTCAGTATAGAAGATAATACTAGGGATCTTTATTTGTTTATAAACTCTCCCGGTGGATGGGTAATACCAGGAATAGGCATTTATGATACTATGCAATTTGTGCCACCCGATGTACATACAATATGCATGGGATTAGCGGCTTCAATGGGATCTTTCATCCTGGTTGGTGGAGAAATTACCAAACGTCTAGCATTCCCTCACGCTTGGCGCCAATGGGTTTTTATTTGAAAAAAACTATGCCTTCGCCATATTGAATATGACTAATCGAATATGAATAATAAGTAATAATAGCATGGCACTTTGAGTTCGATATGAACAAACCATTATTGTTTTTTTTCATAACATGAGATTTTTTATCGAGATAGTAGTATGAAACAAAGGTTATTTCCGATTTTATCTTATGTGTCGGGAGTACATTTCAGCGTCACAAACCCTTTTTCTTCCACACCAGAACAGAAACCTTATTTCGTATATTTATGAAAGAAAAAGTAAAAAAAAAATCCCTATTTCATCCTATAAGAAAGAAACTTTGGGATTGCTAAATCACGGACGAAATAAATATATAAAGCAACAGAACCATCATAGTATTTTTTTTTTTACTCTTACAAAAAGAAGGATGGTAGGTGGATTATTCACTGATCTAGATCGTATAGATTATATTTCTTTCTTCGGTGGAGGGGGGATAGGGGGAGTAAATTCCATTGCAGAGCCGTATGCAATGCACAAAATATGCCTGTACGGTTGTTCAAATTCTATTTTTTTATCCCTTTACTTTAGTCCGCCCAATCATGCGAGATAGAAGAACCATTAATGATGTTATATCAATATCATCAGGGTTATGATTCACCAACCTGCTAGTTCTTTTTATGAGGCACAAGCAGGCGAATTCATCCTGGAAGCAGAAGAACTACTGAAACTTCGCGAAACCCTCACAAAGGTTTATGTACAAAGAACGGGCAACCCCTTGTGGGTTGTATCTGAAGACATGGAAAGGGATGTTTTTATGTCAGCAACAGAAGCCCAAGCTTATGGCATTGTTGATCTTGTAGCAGTTGAAAATACGGAGGATTTCGTGTAAATCAACAATGCCATTTCAACCTAGAATTGGAATTTTGAACGATTTGATTTGGATATTGAATAGAAATAATTCATAATTATCAATCTTAAATCAGGTTAAGATTGATATAAACCAACCCATTCTACAATTTGATATATACAACATGCCAACTATTAAACAACTTATTAGAAACACAAGACAGCCAATAAGAAATGTCACGAAATCTCCCGCTCTTCGAGGATGTCCTCAGCGTCGAGGAACATGTACTAGGGTGTATGTGCGACTCGTTCAGATCATGAACTCGAGAACAAATGAGACAATTTTCGAGTATCAATATCAATGATTAGTACCAATGAAGAGGATAGATAGAAGGCCATTTACTATCGAGAAATGAAGATCTATCATATACCATATTGTTGTGTATTGCATATGGAATTTATGGTTTCCATTGGTGCAAATCCAATCACCTCAATTTGAGATGAGAATAAACCCCCCCATTGGTAGCAAATGGTTATCCATTAAGCGGAGGAAATAGCATTCTAAAAAGCAAAAGGGTTATGCTCCTATTCTTGAAAGAACGGACTAACAGGGTCAGCTACCTAGCTAACTTTCATAATTAAATACCGTCACTGTATGGATAGTTCTTATTGTGAAAGGCCTATTACTGTATAATTGATGGGTAGAGCCAAAGAGTGTGAACTATACAAGTTAACAATACCGTTTGATTAAACGAGAGAAGAGGCTCCGGTGCATAGAGAGGACCTCACCGTTTAGGAAGTAACCATAGAAACGATGAAACCCGCTTTTTTTATTTATTTCGTATCGGTATAATTTCTTGTTTCCAGGCGAACAAAACTCCTGGAAAGAATAAAAAATAGTGGTTGGGAAGGTCATAGTAGCAAAAGCCATTGGAATTGTTTTTTTTTATATTGGGATAATCCGTTTTGTTATTAATCGACTGAGAGAGGGGAAAAGAATGACTGAAAGAAGATAAATCAATTAGTTATTCATTAAGGTTTAATTTGATTCAATGACCAGAGTTAGACGAGGATATATAGCTCGTAGGCGTCGAACAAAAATTCGTTTATTTGCATCAACCTTTAGAGGGGCTCATTCAAGACTTACTCGAACGACTATTCAACAAAAAATAAGAGCTTTGGTTTCTTCTTATCGAGATAGAGGCAGGCAAAAGAGAAATTTTCGTTGTTTGTGGATTACTCGTATAAATGCAGTAACTCGGGAGAATAAGGTATTCCATAGTTATAGTCGATTAATCCACAATCTATACAAGAAGCAATTGCTTATTAATCGTAAAATACTTGCACAAATAGCTATATCAAATAAGAATTGTCTTTACCTGATTTCCAATAAGATCATCAAATAGCAAATAAAGTAATATAAAGGAATGATTGAAACAAAATTCCCCGGAGAATTAACTCCGGGAAAGACGGAATAAAAATAAATTAAGATCGAATTAAGATAAGTAGTAGGAATGAACGAACATGTTTTAATAATAAAACAAAAATTTTATTTCCCCATTTTTTATTTCTTCTAACACAACAATAAACTCTGGATTCTAGGCTTTTTCGAAAAAAAATCAATCCGAGCTTGAGTTCCGATTGGAGTTTTGGCCCAATCCAGGAATATGCCTATTTATTTCTGATTCTAGGGCCTTTAGTTCTAGGGATCGACTCGGCTCTCTCACATTGTTTCTCATTATTAAGAAAAGGTAACAAAGATAAAATACGAGCTTGTTTTATAGCAATAGTAATTAATCGTTGTTGTTTCAAGGTTAATCTATTCACCCGTCTAGATAATATTTTTCCTTGTTCACTAATAAATCGACTAATTAAACTCATGTTTCTATAATAAATTCGATCCCCCGATCCAATTGGGGGCAAACGCCGACGAAAAGAGAGCTTGGACTTACGAAAGGGTTGCTTGGATTTATCCATGGTTTATTCCTTTTTTTATTTATTCATTTCAGATCCGGACAAAATAGGGTTGGTTTTATTTGTATTCTATATGTGAAATTTTTCCTCTTTCCACTACTTGGAATTGGAATGGAAAGGTCGAACGTGCGTTCCGTTCGATCTATTTCTTTATTTCCCCGTGAATCCTATGCTTGTGACAATATCGACAAAATTTTCTCAACTCTAATCGACTGGGTGTATTGTGTCGATTCTTTTGAGTAATATATCTAGAAATACCCAACGATTCTTTATTGACACCATTTCGGACACAATTAGTACATTCCAAAATAACTCTGATTCTGACATCCTTACCCTTGGCCATGAACCCCCTTTGGATTTTGGATCGACTTAACTAACTTTTCCATTTTCGATCCGAAAAAAATGAATATAAGTTACTAACTAGAAATTTAATTTCTCAAAATTTCGTTGTAATTAATATTAATAGAGAAATATAATAATTAAGTAATACAAGTTTTTTTCGAACTATCAATTATTCCTATGCTAATCCCCTTATTTTGTTTAAATATCTTATTTTTATGCTATGATTTTACCTAGACTGGACCCACATTTCCAGTTCTGTTCTCCAAAATTCGATCTTAGATACGCTGGATTTTTGTTGAGGTTCAATCCATTTTGAAATTTCTCTTTCCTTCCTAAACTAAAGAAAATAACTGAAAAGGGGGGTGACGAAATCTATTTTCGTCACGTACGTCGCATATAATTATATCTCTTCTTTTTTTTTCTTCGCATATCATATCAATAACTAGATTAGAATTAAAAAAAGGGGAATGACAAGGCATCTGGGAATAAACGATTAATCTCTATCAACAGACCCGCTAAAGATCCAAACCATAGAGTAGTTAGCACGGGTGCCGTGGAGAGATATGTTTTTAGATATTGCATTATTAAAAATACTCCTTTTTTATTGTTTCTTGTAAGACATATACATATATTATATAGTCAGATACTTTAGTTTATTATATAGTCAGATACTGTAGTTCAAGATCGTTTGTATTTATTTTTACGCATAATTCCTAACGAAAATGGATATGTCCAATGAATCTGTAGATGAGATTTTATTTTTTCTAAAAAACAAAAAGAAGGCCCTTTCTTCCTGAACATTTTCGATTAATATTCATTCTTTTTGTTTTTTATTTTATACATTAGGTTTCAGATGTATATAATATTTATATTTATATTTATTATTATGAAACATAATAATAAAAAGAAGAAATGGCAATAAAATTGTATATAGATGAAAAATTAAATAATAATGTGCAAAACAAGACATATATTTTTTACAATGACATTGTAAAAAATAAATTTAAAAAGGGATGTAGCGCAGCTTGGTAGCGCGTTTGTTTTGGGTACAAAATGTCACGGGTTCAAATCCTGTCATCCCTACCTATTATTTCTCCCATGGGAAATAATGAGGGATTAATTGAGATCGATGAAAATTGGACATAATTTATCATTTTTACATACTATATGTATGCAAGCTATTTTATGGGTACAAAAAATTCCTTTTCCTTACAGTCGTATCTCCTATCATAAGAAAGCGCTCTTAGTTCAGTTCGGTAGAACGTGGGTCTCCAAAACCCGATGTCGTAGGTTCAAATCCTACAGAGCGCGATTCTATTTATGTTATGTCGAATAACATACAATCAATAAAAAAACTTAATAAAGTTCAATTGCAACTTTAATTTGACCTCCTGCAAGGAGGAGGAGGTCAATCAAAAAATGGTTATTGAATCATAGGTCCAATTGATCGCCGCGTCTGTATTGTAAATATGCAGTTACAAATAATCCTGCTAAAGTAATAGGAATTAGACCTAAAACGATTCCAAATAGAAAAACTTCAATCATTTTGATTTGTTTGAGAAAATAAAAAAGAGGGTAAGATCTATCCCTAAATATTAATCTGAATTATCCGCGAATCTCAATGACCCAGAATTGGCAATTCCCGCGACCGCGGGAAGGGACTATAAACTACCCGGAATTTAAGAAATTTTTTTTATGGTTATGAATTGTGCATTCAATTCATTTCAAATAAGTCGTATCTTGTTCAAACCAATCAATAGAACAGGGGCTATAGTTGAAGCGGCCAGTAGAAAACCAAAATAACTAGTTATAGTAGGCATGAAAGAGTTAAATTAACTATGTTCTTTTGCTACATATGTTGATAAAACATTTACCTAAATCAGTTCAGTCATTACATTATAGACGGCACTCAAAAAAGATAGAGTGACATAGGTAAAAAAAAAAAAATAAAAAAAATAGTGTATCGTGTCACTTCATTAAAAAACGAAATTCTATTTCAGTGATTTTGGAATAAAAGAATGAGTTGGATTTGAAAATAATTTCCATTTTGATCATTTCATTTTTCAATAAGATCTAATCCATTTTGAATCGAACCGACCGATACTACCTTTTAGTTATTTTAACTCGTTGGATTCAGTATAGTAAGAGTCTGATTAATTTCTCCGTAATATCTTGAATAAGAATAAAAAAAGTGTCCTAGAATTTATCGAAAAATAAAACCCTTACTTTCATTTTTATTTTATTTCGGGTATAACTCGACTCGAAGACGAGCAACTTCTATTATCTTTTTAGTCTGTTTTTCCCTATCATGGAGTTCTATCCTTATCCTTGTAGTTCGGCCAAGAAAGAGCCTTGCTTTGAATCAAATGCAACAATGGTTGCATCGCGAATATTTATTGATTGTTCCAACTATGTTCTGTTTCTTTCATCAAATACTATCATAATGTTTTTATTATTTATTGTATTGTGTATTGTATGACCAATCAATTCAATTATGTGAAATGAAAGGATTTGAACAAAAAAATTTAACCGGTTTCTAAATTCCGCATAGAATTGAATTGTTTGAATAGAATACTATCTTTCATGAATTATTAGAACCCATTGATTCGCACTTTATTTTCTCAAGATCTTTAATTTATATTTATTACGAAATCAATAACGGAAATCTTATAATAAATTATAAGGAATTTTCTATTTCTTAACATATAGTTATGCATATAGAAAGAAGGAAAAAGGGGGGAAGAAGAGAATTCTCTGTAGCATTTCGGTACTGACCGAGACTACGTTGCTGTGTCAGAGGAAGGATAGCTATACTGATTCGGTATACTCTAAATAAACCCTCGGTAATAAATTGACTATCTCACAAAGATAAGATATCAGTAGTTTTCTATTTACTGATCCCATCTAT